GCTCCTTCATGCTTTACCTCCTCGCTCCCTATCGGCTAAAGCATAAAGGAGCGATCCCTGCCATCCATATTGCGATGGCTCTGGCTAACAATCTTAATCGCCTTCTCCTATGAGCTTTTCTAATCCCGTTGATCTCGAGATGGCTGAGTCCGATTCACCTTGTACTGAAGGGGCGAGTGGGAGGAGTTATATTAATAAATAAAAATAAATATGGTAACCACAGAGGGAGAGAGAGGACTCGGAGGACGCACGACGCACCAGGAAAAGCTTCGGATGTCTCTAGTCAACGTGAAGCTGGGCGTACAAAAACAAGTAAATAAAGGCAAAACACCTAGAAAACCGAACACCCCGAAAAAAGGGGGAATTTGATCAAACAAAGTATGTGCAGTATGTGATCGGAGGAAGGAATAGAAATAACCCTAGTAATCTTCAACAACAAGGACAAACACAAGGTACAGAGACAGAGAGAGAGGCGCGACAGCCGCAAGGCACTTTTGCTTTGATTTGATTGTATCGGGAGATGGGCTTGCGTATTAGTTGGGTTTGCTTCTACCGAGGCAATGTTCCGGAAATTTTTTTTATCTAAAAGAGCAACCGGCTGAGCACGAGGTCCCACATTGTCTCCATCAGCGGCTAGGAAAAAGTCTTTGACTCTTCTTCTAGTTAACCACTGCTTTAGACTATTCCTACTATTAATAGTTCTCAATCTTACTTTTCTCGTCCAAGTCTTTCTTTGTATTGTCTTATATAGTAAGGTAAGTATATAAAGAAAGAATAAAGTAAAGCTTTCCTAAAGGGAAAGGAGTGAATTATTTGAATACTTCTTCCTCTTTCCCTTCTTCTCAAGCTCTTACTCTTACTGGCGCAGATAAAGTCTTTCTTACGGCCAGACGACTTAAACACAGCGCTCTGATCTCCGACCTCCAAGGACCCAAGCAAAGGATTGACTTCGCTAACCTCAGCTTAACCGAAGTCAATATTATAACAGAACTGGAAAGGGCATACCTTGAATACAGATCAAGATTCACTCATGCACTCTGGAACTGACTTAGGAAAGCTAGCCTTAGCCCAAAAATAAAGGAAGGCAGCCGAGCCGAAAGCCCTACAAAGAATATCGCTTATGAACAGGCCCAGGGGTTGTCAGTTGAGAAGGAAGTCTTTATTGAATTGATCATAGAAAAAAAGGATAGAAATGGAATCGGTTGTTTAAGTCGGAAGATCTGATGTTTTGAGCGGAGAATCGGGTTCTGCTAAGCAGAAAAGCCTTCTCTAATCTAACGGGTCGATTCGAAATGGGAATGGAGTTTGAGGCTAGTGGAGCAAGCATGAATAATAAAAGGAAAAAGCCAAAATGAGTGGAAATAAATTCAAAGCAAAGCCACCACCACCGAATAGAACCGACGAGTAATATCCTGTCCTTCCCTACCTACTGTATTCAAGCGAACAAGTGTGTTAAGCGAATCACTTTCCGCCAGTGGTACGCACTACATGAAATCAATGCCCAGACAACTATGTGCGTAATCTATATATCTATCCTTATTGATTTCTTTCGCCTATGGAGTGTTAGGGTATTGCGAAGCTTCTCACTGGAATAGACTCGATATTAAGCACAAGAGACGCTTGGGCCTATTACAGACAGGCTCGCAAGCTTAACACGATGAGAAGGTTCCCCACTTAACCCGAGTTTTCGGGTAGAGTAGTGGTCGCCATGCGCCCATCGGTTATAGCCGCTCGCTAGTTGGGGGCAGGAGACAGCCTTTAAGATAAAGAAGGTCTACTGGCCCGGTACGGTGTGGTTTTGTTGGATTTCTCCGTCCGCGTACTTTCACTGGCCCTTTGAATCGATCCTGAAAGACTCCCCCATAAAGAGAAGGTTATCCGCTGTTTAAGCTCGAAATCTGAACTTTCACAACCACCAACAGGAAGACAAGTCAGTCAGTATGGGAAAAAAAAGTATTTTTCTAGTCAAGTTCCAGCTCTAGATAGGGAAGGACGACGAAAAGCACGAGTTTACTTTGAGGTAAAAAAGCCGACGGTGCCTAATCTCCTCGGATATCATCGGCCATCGTTCTCATCGATGCGATGACCAGACATGTCACACCATCCCTCGCTGCCCTAACTCACCAATCCCTAGCATCTACCTAAGTGGTATCCTATCACGGAGGCTAGTAAGTAGGCTTTTCTCATATTTGTCACTCTCCACCCAGTATATCCTCCGATGGAAGGGGTACTATCCAATTGTAAGTAGCTTGATTACTGTCTGGCCTTTATCCCTTGCTCATAAAAAACGGATATGGGAAAGGTTGGTGAAAGTGTAAACTAGTGACCTCGAAAGATAGGTGGGCCATATCCAGTCCAGAATGCATTAGACTGACTGCATTGGTACCGAAACATCTGATCAGGCCGTCTGGGGTATATGATATGACAGGTCGTTGTACTAATGATCGGTAGGTGGGACTGATACCTAACTCGGGTATCTATCCCTGTGGAGGGCCCCCATTCAATGATCAGATATGTCCATGGGATTAGGTATGAAATGGGCCATACCAACTTGTTGCTTGAACAAGTCCTAGTAGTAGGGCTCCTCATATGGTTAGCCTCCCTGACCCGTAGCGTAGATTTTTGAATGGGATTGGGAATCTATTTTAGTATTAACCGAATTTCGGAGGGGGTTCCAATTCATATCCGAGCGTTGGTGCACTTCCCATCTGTTCCCGGGCTTTGACGTAAGGCCTGTAGACCGAGCCTCATATCCCTGACTTCAGAGTCCTACGGTCTTCTTTCTTCTCCCTAATTCTCCGTGAGAACGAATCTTAACCCTTGCTTGGTCTTTTTCTTCCTCCTGACTCTCACTTGGAAGCAAGAGATGAAGACGTAGGCCTTCCTTATGATCGATCACCCTTTCCCGATGGTCCAGTCAGTTTTTCTTTCTTCACTTCCTTTCTGTTGCTGCTAGGATAGATGCGGAAATCTGCCTTATTAAAGAAGAGAAGATAAATCTTATAGAAAGTGGTTTCCAAGTAATAGTAGAGATTTCACTTTGCTTTCTCGTATAGTTTCTAGAAGCTGCTCGATCCCCTTCCCGAAAAGATATTACTTCGAGCTTAAAATTATCTAAGTCAAAGCTTATGGTTGCTTATAGGCAGTAGCTAAGCGCGCTGCATCGCCTTCTTCTTCCATTGAAGGAGTGTGAACTGTTCAAGACACCCGATAATAAAAATGAAAGGAACAAGAACAATAAAAAAAAAAACAAAAAGTACGCACCTACTAGAACAACCGGGATCCATTCGTAAAAGATCAATATCAATATAAGATCAGTTGTATCTTCTACGACCTGACATTCTTCCAACAATCTCTTCCACAAGAGTGCTCTAATGGCAAAGAGCTGTATCCACTTGAAACTCGGCATTACTTACTTATCATACACACCTAGCCCGGGGCACTTTCAGCCGGTGGTAGGGGTCCCTAACTTGGTTGGAGCTTAGGCCACTAGAACGCGTCTTTAATCTAGTTCAGGAAGGAAGTCTGGCACTCATCTCAGTCTCAGGGACATGCCCAGAAGAAACAGCTGGTGTCAGGTTTTCGGGAATTGAATCAGGATTGTCTTGTGCCAGAACTGATTGCACTAGGAGAAGAAAGCCAGTTGTTTATTCCCATTCCCTTTAAGTCAGGGATTCGTTTAAAGCCTTTCGCTAGCATTACAACAGAACAGAATAAATGGCATCCATCAGATTCATTAGCTGCGGACGCATAGGAATTCTTTCTTACTGTAGCCACACAGAGATAAAATTAGATTTCATAGACGAGGTGGTAATCAAGTAGCAATTAACTTTTAAACCTCTTTCTTCTTTATCGCGGGCCCTAAAGACGATCCTTGCCCTTGTTCGATAGAAGAATCTGGAGCGGATTTCCGATAGTTGCCAAGTCGAAACCTATAGTATACATCCAAAAAGGAGAGTTCTTTCAGAGCGGGTCAGGGAATCTAAATCTAAGTCAATCATAGAATCGATTCCCGTTGAAGTTTGACGAGAGATATCGGTAGTATATATAGGTTACGATTTCTTCACTCACGCGAGATTGCTAGGGCAGAAAAGCGAGAACTCGAATGCTTCTCCTATTCTCTATAGATGAGACTGAGAAGTAGATCCAACCTAGTCTAGTAGTAAGCAATCTGCCAAAAGCAAGGTTTTTCTTCCTAATCCTAATCTCGTAGTAGACAGGCTTCTTCTTTAATAGCGGCACATACAATACGTGCGTGTAAGAAGCCTTGTGATGTGATTTACCCCGGTTACTAACTGAAAGCGGCTCTTCGTTAGTGGTCGTCGCTCGAACGAATCAAATAATTTCTGCGCTTCGTCTTTCACGCCGGAGGGAAAGCCGCCGATTGACACTACTTCTTACTTTTTTTTCCTTCTGACCCGTTCTCTAGGAGCTAGACTCAATGGCTTACAGATACAAGGCGGGGGAATGACTCAATGGTTTTAACTTGCCTTACCCATACCCTTCCCTGACTCTATCTACTGGGACTGACTTCTTGGCTTACTGCAACGCTTACTGTATCTTTAACTGAAACTTCTTTGAAAGGTCCCTAGAAGGGATTGGAATAAAGGCCAGGCAGGTTTGTTTAACAGTCTTTTTCTTATCAATCGGCGAGGCCTCGCTAAAGCTCCGCTTCTTGAACTTGAAACTCCCTGACATTAGAGAGTGCCCAGTTCTCTCCGCTTCTCCTTTCAGTCTAGATTAGCCTGTTGATGTTGAGGTTATCTTATCACCTGTAAGGATCTTCTTACTTGATAGAGTTGCTAAGACCTCGGTATGCTTGTATGTCTTATCACTCCCCTCGATCCGCCGCCAGCCAATAAGAGACAGAAGAGAGAGCGCACCCGACAAAGCGGATAGGAGAGGTCTTTCTATCTACGACTCACTCTTGGTCTCGAAAAACAATTCATTTGACTTGGTTCACTCCGTTCGTAGACTCTATCGACCCTGGAATGGGCAGACGTACAAGCACCGGTCTGGTACTCTTCGCGTGGCTCGGTAAGCGAGAACTTCCGGAATGCAAGGCATATCTAGCTTTCACTCAACTATATGATACTAGTTGGTATCAGCACATGAAGGCTATAGCAAAAACTCTTATTCGTCATCAACAGGATAGGACCAGAGCTTCTATTTACTCAACAGCTCTTACTGTAACAGAAATAGCACCGCTTGCTTATTCAAGACCGCCACTTCTATAACACCAACTGCGGATACCGTACCTTCATGTACAGCTTTCTTCTTTCACAACTCTTTCCTCCTAACGCTGGTAAGACGCTTTCTTATCCCGAACTATATGGCGTAGTGTATTCACTTAGACTCAATTGAAACTGAGCTTTTGTGGGCTGGGCCTTTCCCTTACAGGCTTTCTTTCTAATGAAAGGGCCTAAGACTCAGGGGCGTGCGTGGGTCAGTTTAGTTTGGTCCTAGCTTATCGTTAGGGTACTAAAATAAAACGCTTGAAAGCCAATGGGAATAGGCTAGCCCGCACTTGAAATTAAAAGGCTTCTATAACAAGGGCATTACGGGATTGAGAGCAAGTGGTACGATAAGACCTGCAAGAAGGCCCCGAGCTACATATCTATCGCGGCTAAACATCACTGGAACGGAGCGGAGTCACTCGACTTAGAAGATGGGATTGAGCTCTACTTCTTATTCTTAATACGAGAGGAGGGTCACAGGCTGATAGGTGGAAGTATTCAAGATAACTATAGAGCGGAATGCTTGGAGCGAGCCGAGCGCTTTCCTTTTAGCCGTGTAACTTGGCCTATTGGTCTACTGGTCTATTAGTCCTTGTTCTCTTTTCGTTATCCGCATTGGAGCTAGAAAGGGCTACTTGTAGGACTTGTACCGATCTGTATTTAGCCAGCTCTTTAGCTCTGCTTGGGTCTATTGGTCTAGTGCTATTCGGTTAAATGTCCTTTGTTTGTTGTCCCGTCGTTAAAGGTCGAGGGCAGAACTTTGGGTTAGAGCTCGAGGGTTATATCCAATGAATGAAGGGCACCGATGCCACCAATCCCCTTTCTTTCATCTTGGGGGCGACTCTATGCCTTCCCGGCTTTCTTGGCCCGGACAATTTTTACTTGGCTCAGTCTCTTCGAACCTCTACCTAGAGCATCTTCGAATCTTGTTGAATTGGTCTACCCCATTACCTTATTGTTTAGTTAGAACCGGAATCCCTATACCTAAAGCTACTGATTCAGATTCTGTTATTAAACCTGAGCCTTCTGAAGAGTCCATGTCCCTTTAGCCGGTGGAGCTGGTTCTAACCTCTTCTTTCGCTTACTGCTTTAGGAATATCAAGATTAGTCCACTACTAGAGAAAGAGCCCTTGTCTTTGGCGCCTAGTCTTCAAGTTCTTCTTCAATGTCAATTGTAACTTACTCCAATGCATTCTTTCACTCCCGTTCCTATCTTACAATACCGGAACATCCTCTGCGCCGTGCCCTGGATATGCCATTTCCGCCTAACCCGAATCTCTTTCTTGACTGAGCTGCATTTCCAATCCGTTTAGTCGGTCTCGTACCCAAGTGTATATCCCTTCTTTGTTTGCGTAACACTCTTGATCTTGAAACCAGAGAATAAGCTTACCGCTCTAAGTCGATCTATTATTATCTTTCCCTCCAAACCTTCCTAGTCGAGCTTCCACCGCCCCTAAAGAGATGGGAGCACATCCGTAACTCAACGTTACGACTTACGGGCACTCATCTCATGGATACCCCTTCTTTTCTTGAGCCAGAGTTGGGGCTTTTGCGGCATCTAGTGAAGTATCAGATAGAGCAGATAGTTTAGTCCCTTGGCAAAGAAAGAAGGTTGACTTCTCTGTCACTTCCGTACTTCTGTAACTTCTCTTTAGCTTATTAATTGAATTGGTTAGAAAGTCTTTCCCTGGTATTGGCTAGAAGAGAGGGATTAGTCCCCCTCCAACACTGACTTCTTAGTCGAGTAGTTCTCTTTCTCCTTAGCTTCGGTTTTCTCGAAACTGGCTACTCCTTATGATATGCCACCTCAACCCCCGATCTAAGAGCATCTGAGAACATCTCCGGCATTGTCGAGGGAAACTCAGATAACCGGAATGATTGGCCTTCATGCCTATCCCCATCGATCAGAACTGGCAACAGATCTTTCAGCGGATGTAGCAGCGGATATTGATCCGCTGTGTTCAACTCCTGCTACTGGGTCAACTCCAAACCAACATTCGGGAAGGGAAGCCAAACTACTTCTTGAACTAAACAACTTCTTCCTTTTCATTGATTGACTAATGCCCCTCGGTTGAAAGATAATCTTTTACCGCTGGATCAGCTGCAGAAGAATTCTTCCTATTATAGATCACTGCCATCTCACGAATTGGATTTGAACCAATATCTCCGGGCGACTTTCCTTTTAGTCGATCGTGAGTGGGTCTGTCGTCCTCCTCATTATAGTCCTCCTAAAATCAATAGCATTTCGTCGGAAAACATCCTGTCTTTTTACCTGAGTAGTCCTATGCATAGTCAGTACTATAGCCCCAATCATTGCAACTAATAAAATTAGACTAGAAACCAAAAACCAGACGAAATAGTAGGTATAAAGTAAATTGCCCAATGTTTCCAAATTAGTCCAACTTCGTACCTTTCCGGCATAAACCGTATATCTCAGAGAGGTCGTATTTCTTTGGGTTGGTAGTAATGGAATGGTTTCATTATCTAAAATGAAGAACATTTCCCACCAAAGGATCAGTCCAATAATACCACTCACTGGTAAATAGCGCAATACTTCTTCGTGAATCTCCGCTATTTGAATATGGAACATCATAACAACGAATAGGAATGAAACGGCTATAGCTCCTATATGAACTACTGGGAAGATCATAGCGGAGAAGTCGAGACCTAACAAAATAAGTAAACCTGAAGTGTCGCGAAAGACTGGGATGGGAAACAAAACGGAATGTACCGGATTTTTAGCACGTGCAACCATCAAACCAGAGACCAAAGCGGGGCTCGACAAAACAGAAAGTATCATGGTACCCTTAGTCCAAAAAGCCTTCCCTCCAGACAGAAAGAGAGTCTTTCCTGCACGGAGTAGTGAATAACTATAGAGAGCTGTGCTTGGTTGTTGACCAAAGAAAAAGCATGGAAAAATAAAGATTCACAAACGAATAAGATCTCGACGCCTGGGAGTTGAACCTGGAATCAAGCTTTGACGGAGCGGCGCACGCAACCTCGGTCATCTCGTCATAGGTAATTAGAGATCGTTGCCCATCACTCAGCGGTTTAGGAGTAGGAATCGTCTTTCGCTACCATGAGATGGAAGCGCTACAACGAAAGTGGTTCACATCACCTACGTAATTTCAACAATTGCTTTTGACTAGTTAAGGCTGCTTTACCTACCTCTCCTTAACAGTCGAGCATCGCTAAAGCCCTCTCTCTACCGGTCTACTATCTTCGTTCCTAACTAAACGACGGGTCGACTTGCATGTGTTAAGCATATAGCTGAAGTAGCATGATTGGAGGCTCTTAAAGCTTAGGCTACTTACTATAAGCTTCAACCTCCTCTTACTTAGATAGAGGCGAGAGTCGCGTATAAAGTCTTTCTTATTCAATTGATAGAAGATCACTCCCCACCCAAAAAAAGCTGCCTCCTTTATATACGATACCACCAGACGCGCCCCTCAGTTCTAATTTTGCTTCACAAACTCACCAAACTCTTTCTTTATGAGTATGAGTCAACCAAGCCGCTTCAAAGAACAAAGGTCTCTGGAATGCCTGCCGGCTGAGGTCACTTTGCAGGTCAAAAAGAAGAGGGTGGTGATCGGATTTGACTGGAGGCAGATTCCGGACAGCAGCTTCCGGGAAAAATTACATTCCATCTTAAACAGAGCTCTATCTAAGCTCTAATACACACGACTGAACCCTGGAGACTTTTGCCTCGCCATGTAAACTGAGAGCCTAGGTACCCAAGATCAATGATTTTGCTTTCAATCTTTAAACTTCCCACATCTGAAGAACTTGCTTCCAGAGCCAGGCTTTCAGACTCTCCATAGGTTTCGCATAGAGAGCAATCAATAAGCACTCGCTCTTCTTCTCCTGAACTACCTTCATATGAACGAACTGAGAGTCATCCTGAAGGACATCCACTGATATATCTTTGCTCTTCCACAGGACAAAAATCCCACCTTGAGGTTCCAACCGATGCGATGACGGTTTTAACCACTTTCTCGGCCTTCTCACCACTGACCCTAGTTTCAAAAAGAAAAGCACAACTCTCTCAGGTGAATTAAGTCCATTCTTACACCATGAAACCTCGGCGGCGATTCCAAACTCGAATCTTCCACACAATAAGGAAAAGACTATACCACCCATGTTGCAGTGGGGCTACCCATCATATGACGAGCAATCCGGCTGCATTTGTCTCATCTCTCAAAAAATTATATTGGTAGGACACCTTTGCGATGACCGCCAAAGCTATGCCATCTTTATTCCAACTTCCTTTGTGTTGTCAAGGATCTACACACGCATAATGTTATAGCTATAGGGTGCCGCCCGTAGCCAACCCCTATATGCTTTAGACCCTAATTTTCCTCTTATTTGTGGCTTCTTCATAACAAAGAGCTTCCTTATGGCAACTAGGGGCTTTATAGGGGTCCTCTTGTTGTTTGAAAGGTAGGTTTTGTCAGAGATTAAATGGAAAGGAAGGGAAGAGGTAACTCACCAACCAACAGGAGGAGGATATGAAATAGAGCACCAACAACCGTTCTACTCGAGCGGAACTTCTAACTGAAGCTTCTCACGTTTTTCAGCAGGGTCTGGGCTACGGGGTCCTTTTCCAACCCCTCTCTTATGCGTTCGGGGATGGCCCCTTTGAGTTGGCTCATGTCTGCTATCTCTTCTAACTTGTTGGATGCCAACTCGGCCTTTCGACTTAGTGCGTCGGCAACTTGATTGGTCCTCCCGGGCTTGTACTCGAGGACCATGTCGAACCCCACCAGAAAGTCTTGCCACCGTGCCCGCTTGGGGTTGGGCTCTCTTCTGAGTAAGGAAAGAGCTCGTAGCCACGTTATCGGTCTTGATCACGAACCTTGAGCCCAGCGAAGAAAACTACACTGCGCTCCAGCAATTCAATGATCTCTGTGACTTGGCTATCAAGGTCACTCGCCACGAGCGCTTGCTGCGAAAAGTCGGACTTGATGCAATGGTGGCGGAGATCAAGATCACTAAGCCAGTTGTTTGCCTTGCTCTACGCAAAGCCCCACCCAATCAGGCTGCCATGCTAAACAAGCCTGATATGGAGCGGACTGCAGGCAAATTTGGCAATCGGCCACGTGACTTCACGTACGATGTCTCAAAGGCCGATGAGATCTATGATTGCTTGGAAAAAGTCGGGTTAGTTGGGTCCCCAGAGCATCAAGTCCAGTTAGACGCACTAAAGGGACAGAAACCCATATGCTAGTTTCATGCCAGTAATAGTCACGCCACAGCTGACTGCGTAGCCTTCCGCCGCGCAATACAGGACAAGATTGATGTTTCCCGATAAGGGAAAACAGATGTTGATTGACAAGCAACCATTTCCCAAGACCGCGTAGGCAGCGCCGGTGTATATTCATGACCACTACTTTGATTTGTCGATATAGTCAGTGTGCCGCGAGTGCTTTCTCTCTTTTGTCCAACTTGACTTCTTTCTTCCACATAGGCCTCGCTTGCATGCCTTGTGGCAAACTAGACTGAAAAATTGTTTATATAAATAAAGAAGAGTCACGCTCTTGAAGCCCTAATAAATAGGCAACATCGGTTCGAATCCGAACCGAATTGGGGTGGGGCTCTTTCTCCGGAATAGGAGAGTCACTTACCCAGAAAAGATGTTGCTAGGCAGGCGGTTATTATAATAGAGGTGCCTTCAAGTAGAAATGAAATTTAGCCGACACATAAAAACTGAATAAAAGCTAAAGGCTTTCTCCCTCCATATCATATGCATTACCTATAGCATTCGACCCCTTCCTCTTTGTAGGAATTCATATCTTTCTACTCCTTTCGCCCTACGACTCCTCATGATGAAAACTACTTCGCACCTTGAGTCTGCTTTCTATATTAAAAAATAGATCTCCCTTGAGCTTGGACAGTTGGGCAAGCCGAACCCTGTACAGTAGAAGTTTCAGCTATTATTGATCCAGTTGCCACCTCTTCACCATGTTTGGATGACACCGGTTCTTTCGAAGCAGATAAGGGCATTGATGGATCGTCTCACTTGCCTGCGAACATAGCGAAAAACTATTCAAATTGAGCTGACGGTAAAGTCAGGTGAAATAAAGCCTATCTTCTATGGGGCAGCTATTTCCGTACCGGGAAGCAGTTAAGGTGTCAAAGTGCGGCACTAATCAATCTCGTCAGCAACGCTAGTCTGGAGATTTTTTCTCAAAAAAGGATCTGACCATATTGGAATAATACGTAGGCGGACGGGATTCCTCCCTTTTTTCCTTTATAGAGAAGCGGGGTGACAAGATTTGATAGATGCCAATAATCCACACACAGTCTGACTGGTCAAGGCATATAACTCTCAAGCTCCCGACCGCAGGCCAAAGAGATCTTCTGACATATTTACAAGCCATCTCAACAGGCGTCCATTTCCCTTATATTAGCCAAGCGAACAAAAAATCTTTCTGCTATCCGGTGATATTAAAAGGTTTCTTATTCATCCACATTCCAGGCTCGGAATGCCTCTTTACGTAAGTCTTTCTTAGCCAGCTAACAGCTAACGGGGCCACGAAGCAAGGAATTGCGACTGCTCGATACCGGCCGATTCCTGCTTGAATTGAGCTCTGATGGCATGATGCTAGGTCTGTTTACAGCATTGACCGCGGTATCCTGCTTGCACGGACGGCGTGTAGGATTGCCGTAACGTAATATGAATGGTTGAATGAATCAATTTTGATTAGTAATGTTATTTCTTTCATCCTTGTTCGGCGCTTGTTATTGAGTTGGTGTAAAAGAGGGCTAAGCCCAAGACAATAATTCCAATAGTTCGCTTTTTCGTTTTAGCGCTACTTGGATACTTCAAGCCAAGATCAGGACGATGGGTGGGAGATAGGGGCATGCATCCAAGAGCTTATTTTATCGTTGTTGCTTGTAACATTATTAACGAGAAAAAGTGGCAGGCTCTATTTTCATGCTTAATGTTGTCGCCTTCGAAATCGATGCTTAAGTCGATCCACTTGCATTGGTGGTCTCTCTCTTCCCTCATCGCATGCGCTTCGCTTCGACCAGGGTTTAAGCCTTTGATTGTCCGGTAGAGTAGATTTAATCCCTCGATCTGGTCTTCTGTAACAATCTGATCTTTAACTTTATGAAAGCTATTTTATTGGGGATCCTAGGTGGGGAAATAGCAAGTCTCTTTTCTGGCTGACTTACAGCCGGGAGGCCAAGGGAGGCGTTTGGTCTGCTTGTCGCATACTACTAACCTAACCGCGAGTCAATCTATCTATCTATATATTCTTGATGGTACGAAGCCTTTTTTCAAAGCCCTAAGGCGGGCCTTATAACTTTTTTTTAGTTTAGTAACCTAACCCGCCAGATACAAGTTTTGCAAAGTAAAGACATTCTTCAACGAGTGAAATCGAAACTGCCGCACAAGCATACGCATAATCAGGCACGGCATATGCATCATCAGACGCGGAAGGCATTTTATAATTTTTCTTTCTTATTCTTATTATTTTATTACGTTAAACTGTCACTAGGTCAGCCCCCCATTTGATCGACGGTTTTACCGCTTTAGCCGACACTGATGCTGCCATTTAGAAATAAAGTAATATGGTTACGACTTGGTTGGTGTTCGGTGAGCCGATCGGAGAATAAAAAAAGATGTTTTTGGCATTTCTATAAGATCTTTACTTTTACTATTTTCATCTTTGAGCGGATGGATACGCATTCAGTTAGCTTTCTTACAGCATATAGGCTCACAGCGGATACGACAAGACCGCTTATTCACTCAGCAACAACAGCGCATTCAATAGCAGCATTCGATTCGATCGATGCTTCTTCCCTATTCTATTTGTAAACAACCGACCGAGGGGAAGTAAGCAGGAAGCCATAACTGCAAGAACCACAGCGGACCGGTAGGATTGGCGAAAGAGTCTTGCAACAGTCTGTACAGGCCCCTTTACAAGCAAGCTAACAAGAACGAGGGAATCTCCAAACCAAAGAGCCGAAAAATAGCACGTAACCCGTGGAGGATAAAATTACCTTTTAGTTTAAGAAGAATTAGGTCGGGATTAAAACCAATCAAATAAAAAAAGAGATAGGCAGCGAACATAACCGGTGACAGGATAATCAAATAAATTATTATATTAAGTGGCGAAATGAAGATTTAAGAAAGACATTCCATGACCTCTAAAATTTAATGACACATTTTCTATTGATGGAGAAAGATATTATTACCTAAGTGCTTGTCTGTTCCTTGACGCGGAAACTTACGGAGAACACATCTCACTGAAACCGAACCCAATCCTCTCATCTGAACTCTGACACCAATCTTCACGAGACGGCTCTTGACCAATTCCTTTTGTATCGTACCTGGTCGAGCTCTACCTTGTACTTCCCGCCCTACTTTCAATCTATTTCTTATAAACCTGATCCACATCCAACAGCAGCAGTCTCTGTTGGTCCTCTTTTCCGCGTTAGATCAGAGCAAGACCTGTTAGAATCAATCATCCCCAACATTTCCTTATTTAGTCAGGCCCAGGGTTAACCACAGGAGCAACCTTGGTTTTTATTGACTCTCTAGCCCTACCTGAAACATTTACATTTCAAGTTCAATCTGAACCCTACTAAACGATTCCTCCCGGAATGAAAAGTACGCTTTATCGTTCCACTTCTTTCTGAACTCAGACAAGATTTCACTCGAGTTCAAGCTTTCGTCACTTAGTCAGAAGGGATCACCTCGGCATGTCAAAGAACCGGCGCTACCAGACCTTGGTCGTCTCCGCTGGGCGGGGCTCACCGCAAACCTACTTCCTCTTGGATCCTTTCCCACTGCCCTTTTCTTTCCAATTTCAACTCCAGTGGCCTGGTTCTTTTCTATGTAATTCTTTGAGTCGTTTTGTGTCTACCGCCTCAGCCTCTTCCTACCTAAATAAGGCCCCCCCTAGTCCTTATTCTCTATTCCTTATAAAATGAAAGATTCATTCTTTAGCCAGATCAACATCCTTCTTCCTATTACCTATCTCCAGATCAAGATCCTAACATGATTAAAGCCATAACTCTACTATTGAAGTACTTAGTAATCCTACTTCCAATTCACTATCTACTTCCTTCGTCAGCCCTCCTCCATAGCTACCTTTGAAGGGAAAGCTGGCTAGACCAAGCCTAGTAATTAATTTAATAAGAGGGAAAAAGGCCACTCAGGTCTATATCTAGAAAGGAGGCTGGATTGGAAGATTGAGAGACCCGGGACTGTGCAGGTTTGCAGAGAGGCTAGAGCATTCCCTTCACTAAAATAGAATAGTAGGTAAGATTCACTAGCTAGAAGTTTACTGAACTGAGAAGGGTAGAGTTTGCAGTAATCGATGAGAGAATGGTAATGCTAAAGGTAGGAAGAAAGAAGGCTCATTCTATGCCACTTACTATGGCTCTTCTCTCATTTGATTTGAGAATCTTATTTAAGCCATAGGCTATCGATTGGGGGAAGAAAGCATGCCTTTGTTGGTCACCATCACCACCATCGTTAACATCGGTACACTCCTAAATAAGGCCTACCTCCCTTCCATTCAACCAGAGCAGCGATGAGAACAGAGACTAAATTAGCTAAGCAATGCATCAACGGGAGGATTCTTAAATTATATTCTCATATGACATTCTACTTTTAGCAAGTCACTTATGCCTATTCCTTGATAGGAGAGGGAAAAGCATTAGGCCGGCCAGTACCAGAACGATGATGAATAAGTCTGAGGTGGGTAGGTGGGAATCCGAGGATGAAACTTCTGTTGATGAATGCATTCATACCATCATCTCTATCCCTTGCTCATTCTAGGCCAAGCTCTTCCCTTCTTAAAGTACTTTGCCTTCGGCATCTCACTTGAATTGGAGAATGTATTAAGCATAGGATCATCCAGAGTCTGTAAAGTCTACCTCGCTTAGCTCAACCTTATCCATAGACGATCTCTATCTCTTCATTGCTATGGTACTCTTTGTAGTAGGTCACTTTCTATACCTGAGCCACTTTACTAACCCTTAGCTTGTGTTCGATACCTCACGCCTTCACTTAATCCAAAAGCTTGGCTTGCTTCGTGTTCCAACTCAGCGATATGAATACCATCGTTAGCAATAACTTCCCCTTCGCCTAATCCCTTTATCCCCTCTCCCAATCCCTTCTTTCAGTTGAATGTTTGCAAAGTCCGATAGAGTGGAAGAGAGAGCGGGATTAAGAGACTTAGAGGACATATGCTACTAAAGTCCTAACATGGGGGCATAGCGTTTTGACTATATCCTTACTTGTCGGCGTAACGACAGCTAATGATTGAATACCTAGCTTATTGATGAATTCGGCGTAAGAAGTTAATACTTCCACTTATTCCCTAGAATAGAAGACATGGAGGCCTTACAACTTTTCAGGATCTATTACCTGCATGACAGGAATATTAAATAGACATGAAATCAACGGGAAGCCTATTCCTACCCTAGTTTATTGGCTCTTAGGTCGGTTAAACTGTCCCTATAGCTAAAGTCAAGCCAGGAGTTCGCGTTTTAGTTTGAGTTCAGGACAGGAAAGTATGGGACCTAATTAAATGGAGTACTTGCGCCCACTCTCGACGCCTACTTTATTAAACGAAGGACAGGGCAGGCATACTCTTCGACAGACAGAAGGAAGGATTGGACTGGTGCTATAGCTTTCCCTTTTTCCAGCCATGTAGGTTTTCTTGAAGCACAAGCCATTCTAAGAGCGCCATTCAAGCCTTAGCCTGAAAAAGGCTAAAGACTGTTGGGAGAGTCCAGGGCGGTCCGGCGACCATTGCCCCTTTTCTTTTGGATGTAGCTATTTCCTTACATATAGAGGAATCGAGGAGATTCGTATACGCCCAGAAGCTCGCAAGACCCACGGCGCCTTGCTACAATAACGAGTGGCTAGTTCGTTCGATATCTAGGGGATACCCGTCTACTTCGCTTCACCAAGCAGACCCCACGTACTTTAATTGTCCGTCTGCTACTACGAACCCGACCCATAGGCCCATACCTTTCTCGACCGAAGCCATAAGTAGTAGTTTAACGCTTGATCGAAGCGGCAGTTACCAGGCCCGGCCCAACTATCCCAGGGCAGAAGGACGCAAAAAGCCCAATGTTACAGGGGCTTGGGATGCCTCACCAGGATGAGGCGGTAGCACTTGGCGTGAGTGCGCTAATAAACCAACCCATTTGATAATAAACCCTATCGAGTGTACGCTTTCGGTTAAGTGAAGGGATAGACCGAACCAGCTCACTAACGAAATTTCAGATCAGGGAATGTTACCCGAAGCATATCTCGTTGGATGGATGTCGTTGCCGCGAAGTGAGCTTTTATGGGACTTTCACAAAGCGGACTACTATCAGTAGTATATGCCTTCCCTGGGAAAAGCGGTAGAACATCCTGATCTCAAAGGAGAGCCTTGCTTTTTCTGTGCTGAGTCTATAAGCAAAGAGGGGGTGCCCAGTACACTTGAGATGCGTCCCAAGGTCGCCAATGACCAGTACTGCAACTGAAAGCCAGGGTATCTTACCCTAAAAGGCAGAGTTGGAATACTTTCTTGGTTCAAATCCAATAGTAGCTAGAACCAGTGAAAGGGTAGTTCACCAGACCCGCTCACGATAATGCGAATGAAACGGCAGATAAGCCTATTACTGGTTACGGCGATAAGATCCTAACAAATGGCCGGCCGGTTTACATTTACAACAGAAAAAGAAAAGATAAGGCAATTAAGGGATGAAAGATAGCGGCAGACTAAGGAGTAAAGACTGACTCTTTCTCTTCTATTCTATGGAACACATTTAAAGACTGACCTACTAGAGGGAATAATTACTCCTATTGACCGAAGGCTAAAGGACTCCTATTCTTTTTTCACAATCGCCGATCAGATGTTAGGAATCGATTGCAGCGAGAAGCCTCTCTTGGCCAAGAAGCAAGAGTTCCGGTGCGGGAGTAAGATTCTTATCCAATCTGTCTATTAGTGGAATCCCCAAAAATAAATATTAATCTCGTGTAAATGAAGGGAAATTTTATGGCTTAAAGGAGCTTTTAAGCCACTCTTCTAATTCCTCTTGGGTTATTTCCGATCGGGTCTTGCCAGGGGTTGGTGCATTGATGCCGAGAATACGCTGTTTGAAAGGTAACTTGATCTAGATGCGGAGTCTAGTTTGCACTTTATGGTACAACTTTTTATCCTTTAAATAAGAGGAGGTGGTCAAGACCTTAGGCAGCTCGACGCATCTAGTTTCGGTCTTGCTAACGGGCGACAAAAGGATGTTGGCCTTCCCATTTGAAGCGGAGAAGGGGACCCCACAGAGATCTACCTGGCCTCGCCAGCCAGTCTACTTATTGTCCATATAAAGTATTCTGCAAGCTTATGGGGCAGGTCGCCTCTTATTTCATCGTATATATATAATGGAATATATGGGGGTTGATCGCTAGTCTTTTAATCCACAAAAACCTCCTAAATACCTACCTTGGCATCTTTCATTGAAAAATGCGTATGGTAAGTAAGAATAAGAATGAACGGAAGGATGAGTCGATTAGATTAAGAGGAAGGAGGAGTAGGCATCGACCTAGTTAGTCGTTCTGAGTGAAGCTGAGGAGGTTCTTGGACTAGTTTCTCATGTATATAAATAATAAGGCTCCTTCTTTCTAGAAAGGGTAGTTTTTCCTGCCTATCTGTTCCTATGTGTGAAAACGAGTATGTGAACAGAACATCTTTCAAACATCGAGATTGGGTTGGCGGTCAGTAAGGAAAGCCGGGTGTGGCGATCCGATCAACGAAAATAAATCCTGAAATTACATATATAATGATAGAAAGAATCGTTCAGTAGGCTAATCTTGACAGTTTCCATTTTCGATTGAGAAAGCGGCAGGCCCAAAGAGCTCTACAGTAGTGCCTCCTTGCTTGGTCTCAACAATTTTGCTTTTACACGGGAACGAAGACTTTCTAGAACAAATATGAAACCTTCACTCTTTGTTTGCCAAGATAGTACGAATTAAGTTCTTAGTGCTACCTAGCCCCGTCTAGATGGAGAATCTATTATATGATATAAGCTGTCGCTTCGCTCGAGTGACTACGTACCTGCCCCTTCGACATAGATGATTGGACTGTCTTTCTTTGGCCTAGAAGAATGGCACTTGCCTTTTCTTGGTCGGTTCGAATCCGGCCCAGTCCTAGGTACGCACGTAACAGACGTTCGTATGAACTAGAACCTTTCTTTTGATCAATAGAACAGGAAGAGGAGTCAGCCAAAAAGAAAGAAAACAAAAAGTAATGACCACCAAGATAATGCATATATTATTTTATTTAATATATGGCCCATTTTTTCATATAATTGTTTTTTTTAGTCAGACTTCTAGAACTAGAATAAATCTGACTAAGGAAGAAGAAGCAAAAATAGGTTTCTTTTTGGGGCAAATTTCTTTTCCCGTGGCCTGCTTCATTTCTCTATTTTTCCTATCTTATAGCGGGTTGGCTCTAAATAATGTTCAGCTCATTATTTATTGCTTTTGCCAGAATATTAGCTCCGGGCTTGCTATGACGTTTGAAAGTGGTCATGAGGGGATACACTTAACAGTCTACCCCCCCTCTGACCTAAGAAGGTAGCTTGTCTCGCCCAGGAGGTGGGAACAGTTGAAAACAAAGTGGCGAACGGGTGAGAGGGCCTTCGATTTTGATTCTTTTTCTTGAGGGGGATTCTGTCTGTCAGAAATCACTGTCTGTCTGGTCTGCATTTAAAAAGTGTTCAGTGGACAATTCCTTCTCTTGATATGGAGGTTTTAGGTCTCTGGAAGGGCCTTCGTTCTTTCTGTTAGTTTTCGTTTGTGAATCTTTCTCCCATGCATAATTTGTTGGTCAACAACCACAACTCAATAGAATGAATTCTTTAAGACTCCGGACTCTCTTTCTGTCTGGAGGGAAGGCTTTTTGGACTAAGGGTACCATGATACTTTCTGTTTTGTCGAGCCCCGCTTTGGTCTCTGGTTTGATGGTTGCACGTGCTAAAAATCCGGTACATTCCGTTTTGTTTCCCATCCCAGTCTTTCGCGACACTTCAGTTTTCACATTATTTAGTAATCTACCACTTATTAGGAAAATGACCAATAGAGGGAAATACCTTTTATTTTTTTTCACTAGATTATTCTTTAGTCTTGTTCTTTCACGAGGAATAATGGAACTCTTCATGGAAGACCTCGCTAGAGCTGTGGCACAATTCTACCCCTCTTCATCTGGAGGAATGTCTGGGGGGTTCAATCAACCTCCTTCCCCAGAGGGGGCTCTGCCTGTATTTCACGAAAACCAAGATCAGCCTGGTCCTTCAGCTTCAGAAGGGGAGGGTCGGGCTGTCCGGGATTTTAGCAGTGAATTGCGTAATCTTGAGTCATTACGCGAAGATAAGTCCCTAGATGTGAGCTACCGAAATGCCTTAATAAAGCAGGAATCCATTATAATTGAAATGAAAAAGTCCCTTTTACCGGGAAATCAAATAACAGATGAGGACATTCAGAGGGGAGTCGACTCCTATTTAACAGCCACCATGGGGCAGTCAGTGAATTATCGACGTAAGAAGCTTTCATATATTCATAGGGATTTGACCGACCGTGGGTCGGCTAGTCCCTATTTTAATGCAATAATCAAAGAAATAGAATCCATGAATGGCCCTTTTTTTTTAGCGTTCATGGATTGCTTTCCTCTTTTTTCTATCCATCTGAGTATTTCTGATAGCTTTTTCCCATGCATCCTTTCTGTTGGTCAACAACCAAGCACATCTCTCTATAGTTATTCACTACTCCGTGCAGGAAAGACTCTCTTTCTGTCTGGAGGGAATTTTTTTGTCTCAATCAATCACTATGTTTCCACTCAATTTTCATTACGAAGATGTATCACGTCAGGATCCGTTGCTCAAACTGAATCACGCCAACGTTATGGAAGTTCCTGGATCGTGTGAAATAAGATTAGTACCTAAGGCACCCTATGATTTAATAATAATAAATGGAAAATTGGCTATGGAGATTCCGCGCGGTCAGAAATTCATACAGACACAAAGGGGTTCGACAGGAAAGTCGTTTCGATCCAATCCATTCTTGGGGTCAAAAAAAGACAAAGGATATGTCAGTGACCTAGCACGACAAAGCACTCTCCGAGGGCATGGAATGTCTAATTTTTCGGTCAGAATATCGACAGTAATGTCTCTGTTAGATTCTCCGGTCGAAATACGGGAAAACTCCATTCAATTCTCGATGGAAACGGAGTTTTGCGAATTCTCCCCGGAACTGGAAGATCATTTCGAGATCTTCGAACATATTCGAGGGTTCAATGTTACTATTGTAACTTCGGCCAACACACAAGATGAGACTTTACCACCGTGGAGCGGCTTTTTGCAAAAAGATGAGGGATAAACTCAGTAAGAGATGTCGGAGAAGCGAAATATACGAGATCACAAACGCAGATTGCTCGCGGCTAAATATGAATTGAGACGAAAGCTTTATAAAGCCTTTTGTAAAGATTCCGATCTTCCTAGTGATATGCGGGACAAACTTCGTTATAAGTTGTCCAAGTTGCCAAGAAATAGTTCCTTTGCACGAGTAAGAAACCGATGTATTTCCACGGGTCGCCCTCGTTCCGTATATGAGTTCTTTCGAATTTCTCGTATCGTTTTTCGTGGATTAGCATCTCGAGGTCCTTTGATGGGCATAAAGAAATCGTCTTGGTAGCAACCGCCAAACCCATAAAACAAGGGTTAGCTCCGCAGCTGGTCCACAAGCAAGGTAAGTAGGTCCATTACCGGCCGGCTCCGGACCGAAAAGACCTAACGGAGTAATCCCTTATCTCGGATCGGAGATGCTAACGGGGCAGGAATCGAAGTGGGGGACCTATCTACCGCCTGTGTCTATCTCCTGTCAAGTATGCTCCCCAGACATAGACTACGTACAGGGTAGTACTCTTGGATATAATATCACCGCGTGAACGTGAACATAACATTAAGTTACGAATGTAACTCCCGAGGGGTCGACCACTATTCTAAATAAAGTAAGGCGGAGAACTGTTGTTCATTGGAGCGCCGGAGTGCGGGGGTTGTTCCCATCATTGAAGTCAGAGTGTGGGACTGAGCCTTCCGAATGATAAAGAAAAAAAAAGTGCTTAGTTTCGTTGGAAAAACCAACGCAAATATCATATTGACTTTATCTCGCCCGGATAGATATAAAAGGTTGGAGAGAGTTACTTTATGAAATTGTCTCCTTTCTAAAGCTGCGCAAGGCGGCCCCACCCCTCTTTTCCCCCCTTTAATGAAAGACCCTCGCCCCAAAAAAATGGGATGAATTAAAAAAAAAGCTTTTTGATTGATTCAGGGCGCAGCGAAACCAATTTATTTCAAGGCAAAAGGGGGACTTACTTGACTTTTCCTGACGCTGAGTCATCCTATTCAAATCAAATTTAGCTATGTTAATCGAACAGGATAAGTTTTAAGATGATATGGACGGACCCTGGACGAGAACCTCCAATTGCTTAGGGGTCGCACTCTGTCCCGCTTGGTGGACGAAATCTTCTCTCCTTTTAGAATTATTTCTCCCACACACCTTTGCCCTCTTTCACCGAAGAGGAAATCAAAATCTTCCAAGCGGACAGAGACCTAAATTTCCATTAGATTCATTCCTAAGCTTGCTTTGTTGCAGTAAGATGATCGAGAGTGCTGGGGAGAAGAGAAAGCGGTAAAAACCCCTCAGATTCGGTCACCGAGCAGTCGTCCGACTCTTCAGTAACCCAGGATGACCCGACCCCTTCGACGCTGGCTTCTTTCGCTGTATACCCCCTCCATCCTTCGGAGGTGGAAGAAAGAAAAGGTACTATAAATAATTGATTCTTTATTCTTTTTAAGTAGGGCCCCAGAACGAAAAAAAGGTGGGGGAACCTGAGTTGTCACGATAGGAAAGATAAAAAAATGACTATAAGGAACCAACGATTATCTCTTCTAAAACAACCTATATCCTCCACACTTAATCAACATTTGATAGATTATCCAACCCCGAGCAATCTTAGTTATTGGTGGGGCTTCGGTTCGTTAGCTGGTATTTGTTTAGTAATTCAGATAGTGACTGGCGTTTTTTTAGCTATGCATTACACACCTCATGTGGATCTAGCTTTCAACAGCGTAGAACACGTTATGAGAGATGTTGAAGGGGGCTGGTTGCTCCGTTATATGCATGCTAATGGGGCAAGTATGTTTCTCATTGTGGTTCACCTTCATATTTTTCGTGGTCTATATCATGCGAGTTATAGCAGTCCTAGGGAATTTGTTCGGTGTCTCGGAGTTGTAATCTTCCTATTAATGATTGTGACAGCTTTTACAGGATACGTACCACCTTGGGGTCAGATGAGCTTTTGGGGAGCTACAGTAATTACAAGCTTAGCTAGCGCCATACCTGTAGTAGGAGATACCATAGTTACTTGGCTTTGGGGTGGTTTCTCCGTGGACAATGCCACCTTAAATCGTTTTTTTAGTCTTCATCATTTACTCCCCTTTATTTTAGTAGGCGCCAGTCTTCTTCATCTGGCCGCATTGCATCAATATGGATCAAATAATCCATTGGGTGTACATTCAGAGATGGATCAAATTTCTTTTTACCCTTATTTTTATGTAAAGGATCTAGTAGGTTGGGTAGCTTTTGCTATCTTTTTTTCCATTTGGATTTTTTATGCTCCTAATGTTTTGGGGCATCCCGACAATTATATACCTGCTAATCCGATGCCCACCCCGCCTCATATTGTGCCGGAATGGTATTTCCTACCGATCCATGCCATTCTTCGTAGTATACCTGACAAATCGGGAGGTGTAGCCGCAATAGCACCTGTTTTTATATGTCTGTTGGCTTTACCTTTTTTTAAAAGTATGTACGTGCGTAGTTCAAGTTTTCGCCCTATTCACCAAGGAATATTTTGGTTGCTTTTGGCGGATCGCTTACTACTAGGTTGGATCGGATGTCAACCTGTGGAGGCACCATTTGTTACTATTGGACAAATTCCTCCTTTTGTGTTCTTCTTGTTCTTTGCCATAACGCCCATTCCGGGACGAGTTGGAAGAGGAATTCCTAATTCTTACACGGATGAGACTGATCAGTGAAAAATTATGACACCAATCATTTACGTATTACACCAAGAATTCATTGACAAGCGCATTAGTTTTATAGTTGGCTATGTTGATATAGCTTAGATAGGGAAAAGATATTACTAGGGTAGGGCTTCACTTTTAAATCCGGGGGCTTTGTTCCCGAAACTCCCTTCCTCCTCCCCGTCCTTTGAAAGCTAGAACATTCGCATAGAGGAGTATCCTTATCACGCATGCTTTTCCACTGATGACAAAATGACCTTCTATCCTCTTTCTTCTAGGGATTCCTACCCCTATATGGAGAGGGGAAATTATTATTTGAGTATTATGCATGAATATGCTTCTGCGCCGGGAATATCTCATAGCGGGAAGGCCCAGAGATCATAAAGAGATGGGAATGGAGGCATTCCAGCCCAACATACTCCGGTGAATGGGTCGAGAGAGATAGAGAGGGGAGTGGGATACAGGAAGTATAGTGAAGAGTTGAGTGGCTATCCAACCATCCAATCGGCTATGGAGGGTGGTTTCAGCAAGCGGGTAAACCGATGATGACTAGTCAAAACGTAGGCCGATCGTCGCTCATCCCTCGTGTTCTCTCCCGTGAAGTGATTAATCCCTAAAATGGGCATGCAATCCCTATGGAAAAGCCAGTATTCCAATTGGAGTAAATTTCCACCCTCTGATGATCCATTCCGCCCTTCCGTATAGCCAGAAAGGTATGGAATCTTATGGATGACTTGAAGTAGTTCTTCCACCCCCTCCTCTTTCACCTATCCCTTAACTCCCCAGGGGATTCCGTACAGCTATACAATCACGGTTAATCGCTCGGAGGGAATAGAAGCAAGCATATTCCGTTCAGTCGGTAATGAATCAATACGCAGGGAAACTTTCTTCCATGGGAATGGCAAGTCTCGGACAGGCTCATATTGGTTGGGTATGCTCTTTCCATAGGCGACTTTCCAGAAGGTCTTCAAGGTGGATATGCTCTTCTTCGATGGTCTTTCTGAGAAGAAGATTCATAATTAACTACAATTTTTTACGTCAGCTGTCCTCAAAAATATATTTATAGCGAGCAGCACTACTAAAAATGACCGGGGGCTTCAACCAGATTTCGCCCTATGCATCGGGAATTGGATCAAGATCAACTGCTTTTTAATTAAGCTTTTGGATTTGGCTCTCGAATTTACTATTGAAAAGGAAGGGATGTTGGGCGAGGTGATGGCTCTCTTTCAAGATATGCATCTCGAACCAGGTCTCCAACCGGCACTGAAATTGGCCCTGCACTGGGGGTGCCCCTCCCCGGTCTCAAGAACTCGAGCGGTCTTAACTTAACTTAATAGGTACTGGTAGCCGATTCGTATTGTATAGCTGCTGGGAAGCATAAAGATCGATCAATGTCCTGATTGCAAGGCATTAAGATGTCAATGCCTAGTAGTGAATGTGTTCCCGGTGGGTCTATCGTCAGTGTTCTAGTGCAAATAATATATCTATGTTTTTCAAAGCACGTCAAGACCAAAACAAAGCGAACGGACGGCAGGTTACTTTGATCTCACGCGGGCCTATACTTCGGCAACTAAGAAGGGGGCTGGGCAATAAGGAGGCTCCTAGCTAAACTTGTCTCGTTCGCGAATGAACCCAACGTCAGGAAATGAAAGAGGCCGCCCTAAGCACCATGCCTGTTTTGATCCTTGTTCCCCTTCTCGCCTCGCCCTATCCGACTGGACACCACATCTCGTCTTCAACTCATTCCGACACTGTGAGATCCTATGGTCACGCCTTAGTCCGAAGGGCTAAACGGGCTTTTGGGCTTTATAAAGAAATGTGACTCTCCACCTATTTCATTGTGTGCTTACCCCCCTTCTGCGCTAAAAAAAAAGATAGTAGATAACGTAAGACTTTGCTTGGCTTGCTCCGAGCCATCTTGTTAAGGAAGGGCGGCTAGGGTGGGAAATGAAGAAGAATGGAATTCAAAATAAGGAGATGAGAAGGAAGACTCTTAGTTGTTGAATGCGAGCCACTACATAGGTGGAATTTTATAAGCTCCTTTAGGCCCGGCTAGCCCGTAGAGTCTTAGGCTTTTTGCCACTTTCCATGACGCAAGGTCGGGGTCGTTACGAATAGGACACATATACACCAAACCTTTGAAGGATGAGGTTCCAGTTTGCCATTCCTATTATTTATAGGCTTCCAGTCTCCTCAGAAGTCCGCTCTTCTATCTTCGCAGAATTCACCCGGCTCTCTTACTCACCTTCGCGTCTAGGGCATTATGTCTTTAATTTAAGATGATTCAATTGGTCAATCGTCTTGTTATTCTTCCGGGCCTCTCTACGGGATTGGAAGAAGGAGTTTTCACCCAAATGAGTTAGAGTTCCTCCGAACCGTGTCATTCTCGAAGTATGGCACAACACTCTGTCGAAAACACGAGGCGGGAGTGCGTCGAAGCATGAATTGACCTAGCGACGTGAACCTTGGGTGAGGTGCAGTGCACTAGCGAGCGACTTCCTTCCCCAAAACCAAAAAAAGAATGCCGCTATCATTATCATGCGCGAAGCTAAGCTTGATAGGAGCCCGAGCTAAGAGAATAGAGCAAACTCGACGTCACAAAACCAGGGATAGATCGCTCAAGGGAGCAACTCGAGATAGATGCAAGATTCTTTCTCCTGCCCTTCACTTAGAAAGAAAAGTAAATTTTTCAGCACGCACTAATTCCTAAGTTTTGTCGGTCGAATAGCCTTCTTGTGTGACCTTCCACGGGGTGGCAAGCTTTAGAGAATAGGGGCGAGGTCCCCATACTACATAAGGCCGTAAGCAGTGGCTCGACGGAGATGGTTCGAATCAAGCGAAACCAAAGGCATTCGTTGGCACCCGAGATGCTAAGGATCGAAGACTTACTTTTGGGATATGGAATAGTACTTTCTGTTTGTGCCCCTTTTTACGACCAAGTCACAATGGCTAGTATCTATCTGGGGATGCGCTGCTGTGGTGACGGACGCGATATGAGGACATGCTGGAGGGCCGTTGCGAGATCAACGCCTGGCTGGGATGGGATGAACTAAATAGGGAGCTCAAGGAAAGGAGCAGTTCCTGCCTGGGAACGTTGTATGGCTCGCACGAGAGTCCCTGATGCGGGCCGGCACTGTTCGAGAAAATCAAAGCAGACCATGGGGGACTGACCCGAGCTATAGACAAAGAAGGACTTTGATAGATAGAATAAGGCACTAAGACATCAAAAAGAGGGTTACTTCACTATGAATGGTAACATATGAATTGAAACTAATGCGACGGGTGTCAATTACCAAAAACGACTCGACCACTAACTCAGTCCCGCGGGACATTTCTAACACAAGGCCGAAGATGGATGCGAAGAATATTTGACTCTCGAACCATCACACGGATTCCAACCCAACAGCCCATGATATAGTAAGAACGGAATGGAAAGGAAAGGCAAAAAAACGATTCTATATGCAGACGTGAAAGCTCTATCGATAGAAGCATTCATTCTAGCCTATCTTTTTTTTTTTAGAGAGGAACGATTCCCTCGTCTGAGAACCGCCATTCACGCACTATTCCTCCCCACTAAAAAGAGCGATTGATAATCTCGATAACCTAAAAAAAAATGCAGAAGTGAGCGTACCCCAAAGCTATCCTCTCTTCCCCTTTTTTAGCTTTAGCCAACCCCATTTTTTTTCACCTTGAATTGGTCAAAGCCAAAAATATGATAAATAGAAGGAAGAGAGATCAGAAAGATAGGCGGACGACTTGACTATAGTATAGGTCGGATGTTTCCGTGAGCAGTAAGCAGCAGATCTCCCCTTATTTATTTCATTTTTTAAAGCTGGTGGCCGCCTGTGAATTCTTTCAAGGCAAGGGGCGGCCTGATTCGACATTGTTGTTTACTCTGATCCGGTCGAGGTGGTTTTCGTTTACCAGCGCGTAGGCGGTCTAAGTTCCTATGACCGAGTCTTTCTGGCCCCTGTGAACATCTTTTCTTAATGTATTAAAGAGGGCCTCTCTAACCGGTGAAAAGTGGTGAGTGTCCACTAACGGCCATTCCTGGCTCGGCTCCGATAACGCAATTCCGGAAGGAGTCGGTAGTTGGGCACTGGATCCCTTCGGACCTGGAGAACGCGTGACGCTGGGTCGGGGTTTGGTGAACCAACTGGTCGCTCC